CCGCATGTACTACAATACATAGTGAGAGAACAAGAACGGGTTGACACAAGACTGAAAAGGAGAAAAGGTTGAAAGGGGGTTGACAAAAGATTCCGCATGTACTACAATACATAGTGAGACAGCAAGAAAAGGAAGGGCTATAGCTCTCTCTAATATATAGTGATAAAACAAGAAAGGGAAGGGCTATAGCTCAGTTAGGTAGAGCGCCTCGTTTACACGTGCGCCAATGTTTTTTCAGAGGAGTATATTGTGGAATCAAAAAACGTATCGAGAAGTCAATGTCTTACTCCATTCCCTTTAGGAAAAAAGAGAAAAATAGCTTGACAATTTGGTTAAAATTGGATTCCCCTTTTAGGGAATCAATAGAACCCATTATTGATTTAAGATTTTGATAAGGTCAATACTCAGTCTCTTGAATGCTAGGCATAATGAAGTATAAAGACTTCAAGAAATTCGATTTTGGTCTAGCCTATGAACTTTAAGGTGTATGAAGTTTCATATTGGATTTTTTTTTTAAGTAAAAAAAAGCGGGGCGATGGAAACTCCATTTAACTTAAGTTAATCTAAGCTAAAAGCAAACCTACGTCAGCATAACCTTCTTTGAAGCACTTTGGTAGTCCTTTCAGATCGGAATCGAAATAAATAAGAAATCAGAACATGCGGAACCATCTTGTGATCTTTCAAGAAAATCATGGTAGACTCGCTGATTCATTCATCAGTTTTTGAATGAGCCCAATGCATCAAAGTGCATGTTGGGTCTTTGAAACAGTTCGAATCATTTTGATAATAATTAGTTCAATCTGTTTTACCGAGAAAGTCTACGGTTCAAGTCCGTATAGCCCTACCTAAAATTTTATTAGAGTCTCTATTGCCTCATTATGGCCGCTTGGGATTCCTTGGTTCATCAAAAAAAAGCTTTCTCATAAGGTGAATCAAATAATATGGAAAGCTGATGAAATTATGATTAGTTATAAAATTCGATCGTGAAGAATTTCTGTGAAAGGTTTCATTAACTCCTAATTCTATTTCATTAACTCCTAATTCTAATTGATCTCGAGTAGACCTTGTTGCTGTGAGAATTTGGAATTCATGAGTTGTAGGGAGGGACTTATGTCACCACAAACAGAGACTAAAGCAAGTGTTGGATTCAAGGCTGGTGTTAAAGATTATAAATTAACATATTATACACCTGAGTATGACCCCAAAGATACTGATATCTTGGCAGCATTCCGAGTAACTCCTCAACCTGGAGTTCCCCCTGAAGAAGCAGGGGCTGCAGTAGCTGCTGAATCCTCTACTGGTACATGGACAAGCGTGTGGACCGATGGCCTGACCAGTCTTGATCGCTATAAAGGTCGATGCTACGACCTCGAACCCGTAGCTGGAGAGGAGAATCAATATATTGCTTATGTAGCGTACCCTTTAGACCTTTTTGAAGAGGGTTCTGTTACTAATATGTTTACTTCTATTGTAGGTAATGTATTTGGGTTCAAAGCCCTACGCGCTTTACGTCTGGAGGATTTGCGAATCCCCCCTGCTTATACTAAAACGTTTCAGGGCCCACCTCATGGCATCCAAGTTGAACGGGATAAACTAAACAAGTATGGTCGCCCCCTATTGGGTTGTACTATCAAACCGAAATTAGGGTTATCCGCTAAGAATTACGGTAGAGCTGTTTATGAGTGTCTCCGCGGTGGACTTGATTTTACCAAAGATGACGAAAATGTGAACTCTCAACCATTTATGCGTTGGAGAGATCGTTTCTTATTTTGTGCCGAAGCCCTTTTTAAAGCACAGGTAGAAACTGGTGAAATCAAAGGGCATTATTTAAATGCTACTGCAGGTACATGCGAAGAAATGATGAAAAGGGCTGTATTTGCCAGAGAATTGGGAGTTCCTATCGTAATGCATGACTACTTAACAGGAGGATTCACTGCAAATACTAGCTTGGCTCATTATTGCCGAGATAATGGTTTACTTCTGCACATCCACCGCGCAATGCATGCAGTTATTGATAGACAGAAAAATCATGGTATACACTTTCGTGTATTAGCTAAGGCGTTACGTATGTCTGGCGGAGACCATATTCACGCCGGTACCGTAGTAGGTAAACTTGAAGGGGAAAGAGACATCACTTTGGGCTTTGTTGATTTATTGCGTGATGATTTTGTTGAAAAAGATCGAAGCCGCGGTATTTATTTCACTCAAGATTGGGTCTCTTTACCAGGCGTTATTCCCGTGGCTTCAGGGGGGATTCACGTTTGGCATATGCCTGCTCTGACCGAGATCTTCGGAGATGATTCCGTACTCCAATTCGGAGGAGGCACTTTAGGGCACCCTTGGGGAAATGCACCGGGTGCCGTCGCTAATCGAGTAGCTCTAGAAGCATGTGTAAGGGCTCGTAATGAGGGACGCGATCTTGCTCGTGAGGGTAATGAAATTATCCGTTCAGCTGCCAAATGGAGTCCTGAACTGGCTGCTGCATGTGAAGTATGGAAGGAAATTAAATTTGAATTCCCAGCAATGGACACTTTGTAATCCATTAATTCAAACTCCCTTTCTTAATTGAATTCCTCAATTTTGCCCAATAGTTTTACTAAGAACTAAAAGGGTTGAGTCGAATCAATATCTATATAAGATAGATAGATATTTTCTATCTATCTTATAGAAAGAAGGTTTTTATTGAATCGAAAAAAACTTTCTTTAATTGATTAAAGAAGCATCTTTGCTTTAATCAATTATACTCATCTGGATATGGAACTGAAACCTGGAATAATTGATTAAAGAATTAACATGAGAAAGAAAAAGAAAAGTTTGCATGTTGCTTATTGTCAAACATGCGACAATAATTCTGATTTTCAGATCTCTGACGACCTCTCTAAGGATCTAGAGAGTCGTTTTTATAATTACTTTGATTTTGGTTATCGTCAAAGTTTTTTCAATAATTTCCTTGGAGATTCCGTTGACTTTTTGATAAAAGAAGTCAACATTGTCGAAAAGTGCATTGACGTTTTTTTTTGTTCCAAAACAGGGACCTATCGCAGTGCGCATGATTTTGGTGACGTCTCGCCTAGCACGAATGCAAATCGCGAGGAACTTCCAAATGAGGAACTTCCAGAGGAAGAACTTCTAGACGAGGAACTTCCAGACGAGGAACTTCCAGACGAAGAACTTCCAGACGAAGAACTTCCAAATGAGGAACTTCCAGACGAGGAACTTCCAGACGAGGAACTTCCAGACGAGGAACTTCCAGACGAGGAACTTCCAGAGAAAGAAGTTCCAAATGAGGAACTTCCAGAGAAAGAAGTTCCAAATGAGGAACTTCCAGACGAGGAACTTCCAGAGGAAGAAGTTCCAACAGATTTTGGGTATTTGTGGGTTCAGTGCGAGGAATGCTACGGAATGAATTATCGAAAATACTTCTTTGAAACAAGTCTTTATGTTTGCGAGTTCTGCGACTGTCATGTGAAACTTCCGAGTTCACTTCGAATTGAGCTTTCGATTGACACTGGGACTTGGCTTCCTCTTGATCATCTAAATCAAGATGATATGGATGCCAAACCTGACCTTGATCCTTCGATGTGGGATCCCTCCTCCTTTGGAGGTGCCCAAAACGGGGATGTTACTATAGAAACATATAGTAATAATTCTATTGATTCTATCGATAGTAATAATTCTATCGATAGAAATAATTCTATTAATCTTTCCGATAATAAAAAACCATTAAGAGGATTTTATGAGCAACAACGAGAAGTGGAGTTTTTTCAAGAAACAGGTTCGGATAATGATCAAAAAAACTCCGATAGGAATCCGGATAATGATGAAAAAAACCTGGATAAGAATCCGGTACAGCATTCGAGTAATGGGGGAAGCCATTCAACTAGTATTGGAAGTAATAGTTTTTGTAACAATAATAATATTAGCGATTTTCATAGTCAAGGAATGCATAAAACTAGCCATTTTGAAAGGCTGGCCTACATTGTTGAAAATTCTAACAACAAAGCCGATAGTTATAATGTACCCAGCATTGACTCAGACAGTGGAGGTGGTTTTGATACTCATACTGGTAGCGAAGAATCTAGTCGTATACGTGATAAAGGATATATGCCTGATAATCTACCAAGTGTTCGGGACCCCCTTAATGTTTGTCCTCCACAGGATGAGGACACTAGTAATGATATTTGTGTCCGTGATCCATCAAATAGCGAAGGGGTTGACGGGCATGGATCCGGGGACATTAGCGCTCATCGCGAAGGACCGGCAGTTAAGGCTAGTCAAGACTCCGTGGGATATGCGGATCTACCGGACAGCAGTCTTTGTGGAGAGAATATCCTATTTGATTTTCTTGATCCGAAGCTTTCAGAAGCCGCTAGTCCAGTATTATCTAAGGAGAACTGTGGACTGCATATTCATCCTAGTGGACTACGTATTCGACCTATTCGACTACTTGCTGGATCTGATATGTTGCGTAATCGAATGTCTATACTACTGGACCCACATAGTCTACTACTGGGTAACCCGCGGGGGTCAGGATCGCCGTTAAAAGAAGAGAAAGAAGAAAAGGTTATTTCCGAGTCTGACTCAGAGTCTGACTCTGACTCTGAGTCTGAGTCTGACCACAAGTCAGACGACAAAGAGGAAAAAGAATTTGATTCTTTTCTTTGTATTCCGTTTTTTATTAAGAATCAAGAATTAGATCTTGATTCTCCTTGTATTCCTCTTATTCCGACTTTTATTTCGACAAAGAAAACAGAAAAAAGAACTACGGATACGAGAAAAGGGGGGGACGAATGGAAGAAGGAATGGTATTTGGATGAAGTCAAAGTCGCATCGCACCACGTGAACTGGTGGCGCCAATGTAAGGAGGAAGGTACCTATGATTGGTATTCGGATAAAGTCAAAAACGCATGTCAACAATTGGCCGAAGTGGACTGGTGGCGCCATTGGAACGAAGAGGACTGGGACAAGGTTAAGAAGATATTAGAGGAGATTGAGTTCGTGGTGGAAATAGAGGAAGAGGTGGAGCCGAAACCTTATGTAACGCGCACTTTCTATGATCAGGATCAAACAGGATTATCCGAAGCTATTCAAACAGGTTTCGGTGAACTAAATGGCATTCCTGTAGCACTTGGAGTTATGGAGTTTGAGTTTATCGGAGGTAGCATGGGACACACAGTCGGGGAACGAATCACTCGTTTGATTGAGTATGCTGGCCGTCTAGAATTACCCCTTATTATTGTATGTGCTTCCGGAGGAGCCCGTTTGTACGAAGGAGCTTTCAGCTTGATGCAAATGGCTAAAATATCTTCGGCTTTACATTATTTTGAAAAAAATAATAAAAAGCCTTTTTACATCTCAATGCTTGCATCTCCTACGACTGGTGGGGTGACAGCAAGTTTTGGTATGTTGGGGGATATCGTTATTAGTGAACCAGACGCTTATATTGCATTTGCGGGTAAAAGAGTAATCGAAGAGACATTAAAAATTGAAGTACCTGAAGGTTCACAGGTAGCCGAAGTTGCATTTGAAAAGGGTTTATTAGACCCAATAATACCACGCGAAATGTTAAAGAGCGTTTTGAGTGAGTTATTACAGCTACACAATTTTTTGCCTTTGACTCCTAAAATCAAAGGATTATTAAATTAATAATTTGATTATCAAAATCAAAGGAAAAATCCCAAAATAGATTTTTTGGAGGTGGCATAAGAAGAAATTTTGAAGGATAATGCGAATAAATTTATTTATCTGCACTATCCTTTTATATTCCTAATTCCTAAATGGGGAACCCTCGATCAACAATCTAAAATCTTTTTTTCGCGAAATTCAACTGGACAAGGTAAATGTAAACTAAATAAAATAAAACGGATTTTGTGTTCTTTTCTTACCTTCGGATTCTAACCAATAACGAATTTGCCGGGAATTTCGAAGCGGAAAAAACTCTTTATTAAATTTATTAAAGTCAAATTCGAAAAAAAAAGATTCAAGTTCAAAGACAAGAAAAAAATAAAAAATATAGAGGGGAAAAGAAGAAGAAAACCAGTGGATTAAAATCTATGTATTTCGTGCGTAAAAAGTGCATTTAGTTAATTGTACACCCCCTGCATTTTACTTTATTCACTTTATTCTATATACTCATTTAGATATACTTAGTTAGTCTAATTCTATACGAATTAGAAGAAACCTAAGCTATCTTTCTAACAACAGAATATAGCAAAAATAGGTAAAAAGATTAATATAAAAATAAATAACAGGTACAAATATTGAATCGAGGTGCCCATTCTATGACAATTCTCAACAACTTACCCCCTATTTTTGTGCCTTTAGTAGGCTTAGTCTTTCCAGCAATTGCAATGGCTTCTTTATCTCTTCATGTGCAAAAAAACAAGATTTTTTAAATCTTTTTTTAAATCAGATAGATCTGATGGGGGAAATTTCATGTATTTTTTTTCAAGACTTAAAGACTTAGACTTAGATTATAACACGGATATTTATTCAGTAGAATATTCTATAAAATGCGACTTTCTTTAAACAAGCATATCAAACATAAATGAAAGGTAAAGGGTTCTTGTGCAAACGTAAATATGATATATCAGTAAATTGGCTAATTGAAAAGAAATTGAAATTGGGGCATATGTCTGAACTAAATGGAAAACCCATGGGGCTATATGTGCGTAAATAGGAGATTTTTTTGGAAAGCTATTATTATTTTAGATCTAAGTCTAGATTTAAAGAATTTTTCCTAAAGATTCATATAAGAATATTGAGAGTCGGTGAAAGTTCCTTTGGAAAAAAAAAGGAAAGTCAAATTGATTTGGGCAAGTCTCCCGCTTCCAATAAAATACAACTGGATCTAGTATGATTTGGCAATCAGAACATCTATGGATAGAACTTATAGTGGGGTCTCGAAAAAAAAGCAATTTCTGCTGGGCTTTTATACTTTTTTTAGGTTCTTTGGGATTTTTATTAGTTGGAATTTCCAGTTATCTTGACAGAAATTTGATATCTTTATTTGCGTCTCAACAAATAATTTTTTTTCCACAAGGGATCGTAATGTCGTTCTATGGGATCGCCGGTCTATTTATTAGCTCTTATTTATGGTGCACAATTTCGTGGAATGTGGGTAGTGGTTATGATCGATTCGATAGGAAAGAAGGGATAGGGTGTATTTTTCGTTGGGGATTTCCTGGAAAAAATCGTCGCATCTTACTCCGATTCCTTATGAAAGATATTCAGTCGATCAGAATCGAAGTTAAAGGGGGTATTTATCCTCGACACGTCCTTTATTTGGAAATCCGAGGCCAGGGTTCCATTCCTTTGATTCGTACTGCTGAGACACAAGAAATTGAGAAAAAGGCGGCGAAATTGGCCTATTTCTTGCGTGTACCAATTGAAGTATTTTGAAATGAACTGAAGGAAGAAGAATAAAGAATTTTCTTAGCGGGAGGTCAATCAAGGTCAAAATCCGAAGTCAAGAGTCCTCTTTCTTATAGCATAATTTAACTGAAATTTTTGTAGAATACTAATGAATCAAAAACAGCTTATATTCTATAATACGTAAAAATTCGAAAACAAAACCCTTTAATTGCCCTTAATCCAAAATTGTTTTATGCGTATGTAAATTGCCTAAATTCAGTAAGTACCAAACAAATCTAAATAATGGGACTCATTTCATCGATCAAAAAAAGAATTTTGGAAAAAGGTATAGAAAAAAGGTATTCTCTTAGTATTTTTATACTATTAGAAATTTATAAGTTTGAAGCCTTGTAATAAAACTTATGCTTGATACAAGACTTTAGATCGTATAGAGTTAACAAATGAAGTGGATTCATTAAAAATTCACAGATGCAAAAATGAAAAAAAAAACATTTACCTCTATTCTCTATTTTACATCTCTAGTATTTTTGCCCTGGTGGATCTTTTTTTTATTTAAAAAAAGTCTGGAATCTTGGGTTATTTATTGGTGGAATACAAGTAAATCCGAAACTTTTTTCAATGATACTCGAGAAAAGAGTATTCTAGCAAAATTCATAGAATTAGAGGAACTCCTCCTCTTGGAGGAAATGATAAAGGAATATCCGGAATCTCATCTACAGAAGTTTCGTATCGAAATCCAAAAAGAAACGATCGAATGGATCAAGATACACAACGAGGATCGTATCCATACAATTTTGCGCTTCTCCACTAATCTAATCTGTTTCGTTATTCTAAGCGGTTATTATATTCTAGGTAAAGAAAAACTTATTATTCTGAATTCCTGGGTTCAAGAATTCCTATATAACTTAAATGACACAATAAAAGCCCTTTCTATTCTTTTTTTAAGCGAATTATGTATGGGATACCATTCAACCGGCGTTTGGGAACTAATGATTGGCTCTGTCTGGAAAGATTTTGGATTTACTCATAATGATCAAATTTTACCTGTCCTTGCTTCCATTCTTCCAGTCATTGGTGATACGATTTTTAAATATTGGGTCTTCGATTATTTAAATCGTATATCTCCGTCGCTTGTAGTGATTTATGATTCAATAAATGGAAGTGAGTGAAATGAAAAAGGATCCACTGATCCAAATGAAATGTTTGTTATTTTTTCCATAAGGAAAACATTCAAAATCTTACTGTTTTTATATTATACACTTCTTTTCTCTATACATCCAAGAGATTCGAATTCCTCCTAGATTTTCGTCAAAATTTTTCAGTAAATAGCAGCTTGGTAGATAGGGAACTTTACTAGGAACCCACCTAATTTTATTGTAGAAATTTTTGGGATCAACGATTGGACCATGCAAACTAGAAAGACCTTTTCTTGGATAAAAGAAGAGATTACTCGCGCTATTTCCGTATCGCTCATCATATATATAATAACTCGGGCATCCATTTCAAATGCATATCCCATTTTTGCACAGCAGGGTTATGAAAATCCACGCGAAGCAACTGGCCGTATTGTATGCGCCAATTGTCATTTAGCCAATAAGCCCGTGAGTATTGAGGTTCCTCAAGCGGTACTTCCGGATACTGTATTTGAAGCAGTTGTTCGAATTCCTTATGATATGCAACTGAAACAAGTTCTTGCCAATGGTAAAAAAGGTGCCTTGAATGTGGGGGCTGTTCTTATTTTACCCGAGGGGTTTGAATTAGCTCCTCCCGATCGTATTTCGCCAGAGATGAAAGAAAAGATAGGTAATCTTTTTTTTCAAAGTTATCGCCCCACTAAAAAAAATATTCTTGTGATAGGCCCTGTTCCTGGTCAGAAATATAGCGAAATAACCTTCCCAATTATTTCTCCGGACCCTTCTACTAAGAAGGGCGTTCACTTCTTAAAATATCCCATATATGTAGGGGGAAACCGAGGAAGGGGTCAGATTTATCCTGACGGGAGCAAGAGTAACAATACGGTTTATAATGCTACAGCAACAGGTATAGTAAGCAAAATCATACGAAAAGAAAAAGGGGGCTACGAAATAATCATAATGGATACGTCAGAGGGACGTCAAGTGACAGATATCATAGCTCCAGGACCAGAACTTCTTATTTCAGAAGGCGAATCCATCAAACTGGATCAACCATTAACAAGTAATCCCAATGTGGGTGGATTTGGTCAGGGGGATGCGGAAATAGTACTTCAAGACCCATTACGTGTCCAAGGTCTTTTGTTCTTTTTGGCATCTGTTCTTTTAGCACAAATCTTTTTGGTTCTTAAAAAGAAACAGTTTGAAAAGGTTCAATTATCCGAAATGAATTTTTAGATCTACGGATTTATCAACATCAAGTTCTTCAAAAGAAGAAAATTTTTGTTAAAAGTTATGTATGATCAAAAAAATTGTGTAAAGCCTTTTGCTTTTTTTGTTTATATTCTTTTTAGATCGGTTTGGAGGAATTTTTTTTACTTGTACCGCATTTCTAGTCATAGTATTTAGACTTTCATATTCTTTATACTTTTTATTTAGACTTTCCATTTTAATAGAAAAAAATTCAACTACATACACATACTAAATTAAGTAAG